TATTTCGGTTTTCTACTAGCAGCTATAACTATAACCTCAGTTCTATTTATTGGTCTAAGTAAAATACGACTTATTTGAAATTAATTTAATAAAGGTTTTTTTATAAAAAAGGATTTCTGTGGTATTTCATATGTTCGACAGTGTTAATTACCCAATTTTGGTCATTGAGATTCATTGGCAATACAGATTAAGAGCTAGGAATAGTTAAATAGTACCTCTCTTTTCTCCCTTTCAAAAACGAAAAAAAAAAAAGAAAATTGAAATGATTGAAGTTTCTTTATTTGGAATCGTCTTAGGTCTAATTCCTATTACTTTGGCTGGATTATTCGTCACTGCTTATTTACAATACAGACGTGGTGATCAGTTGGACTTTTGATTAATTAACATCTCTTTTTTTGACTGACCTCCTTCTTGCTTTCATGTGCGGGAGGTCATTGCTGCTGCGAACAGTGACAATCTAATAAACATCACGCTCTGTAGGATTTGAACCTACGACATTGGGTTTTGGAGACCCACGTTCTACCGAACTAAACTAAGAGCGCTTTTCTTTTTTTTTTTTATAAAAAACGAAAAGGCTAGAAAGAGGACATTCTTTAACCCGAATAAATTTTGTACCTATATACTATATCATAGTATATCATAAATTTCAGAATTATATGCATGTCCAAGTTTATTAAAAAAAGATAGATCAAAATAGATACCTCGTTACTGCTCTTCTGAGCAGTAATAGGTAGGGATGACAGGATTTGAACCCGTGACATTTTGTACCCAAAACAAACGCGCTACCAAGCTGCGCTACATCCCTTTCAATTGGTTTACAGTGTCATTGTATAGAATTCCTGTTTTGTTTTCCACATCCTTCTTATTTTTTTGTATCATATCAGATAACAAACATATAATTAAAAATAAAAAATGACTTTTTTTTACGAGAATTCTCTCAATTTTAATTTTACATAATATAGTTGTTTCCATTTGAAAATGGAATCCAGAAGATCGTTTATCGTTTATAGTAGACAATATTTCAACTCTAAAAAAACAAGGGGGGGGTTACGTATACAAATACCAGAACTTCTTAACTACATGTACATCTGTAGTTATATATATTACTATATATATTGTAATACAATAAAGAAGAAAGAAGGAGGATTTAAAATGCGAGATCTAAAAACATATCTTTCCGTAGCACCGGTACTAAGTACTCTATGGTTCGGTTCGTTAGCAGGTTTATTAATAGAGATTAATCGTTTATTTCCAGATGCATTAACATTTCCTTTTTTTTAATTCTAGTGATTAACATCAGAAAGGAGTTAAAAAGTTAGAGATACCATCAACGATCGTGGACTAATTATCCCCCCCTTTTTTCCTAATTATTTTTTTAGTTTTTTATAATTAATTAGAAAAAAGGGGGGGGCGAAAGTTCATAAAAACGAGGGTTCCGGATCCAATTAAATTAGTAATAGAACAAAAAAATGTTGCTAGGAAAAGAGGATCCTATGAGATACTTAAAAAAGTATTGTACAAAAATTTTAAATATAGTTTAAAAAAAAAATTGTATTGCTTATTATTTTTATTTAATTACTAATTAATATTCATTGTAACGAAATATTTAAGAATTTTTTTTAGTTAACAGCTTCTATTTTTTTTGTTCTTGTTCTTTCTGGATCCTAAAATTAAAATAGAAGATTGGGGTAAATCATAAATCCAAAGGAGGTTTCATGACCAAGGGTAAAGATGTTCGAGTAACAATTATTTTGGAATGTACCAGTTGTGTTCGAAATGATATTAAGAAAGAATACGCGGGAATTTCCAGATATATTACTCAAAAAAATCGGCATAACACCCCCAGTCGATTGGAATTGAGAAAATTCTGTCCCTTTTGTTATAAACATACAATTCACGAGGAAATAAAGAAATAGATCAAATTGAGTGCTTGTATGTCAACTTTTATTTTAAGAAGAGGAATACTGATAGTATCTATATACTATATACATATATATATATATATAAATTATATATAAATATAAACAAATAAATCAATAGAAAGAAATATAATCCTATATTCTTAATTCTATATAGAAACTCGATCCTATGATAGAAATAGAATAGAAATAGAAATCGTTTTTATTTTGATCCAATCAAAATAGGATTTTAGAGATAAGGAATAAAAAAATTATGAATAAATCTAAGCGACCTTTTATTAAATCCAAGCGATCTTTTCGTAGGCGTTTGCCCCCGATCCAATCGGGGGATCGAATTGATTATAGAAACATGAGTTTAATTAGTCGATTTATTAGTGAACAAGGAAAAATATTATCTAGACGGGTGAATAGAGTGACGTTAAAACAACAACGATTAATTACTATTGCTATAAAACAAGCTCGTATTTTATCTTTGTTACCTTTTCTTAATAATCAGAAACAATTTGAAAGAAGTGAATCGCCCCCTCGAACTACTAGCCTTAGAACCAGAAAAAAGTAGACTTATTCTTTAATTGAATAACAATTCCAATCTTAAGTAATTAAAAAAGAGATTTATATTTTGTTCGAAAAATCCCATCAAGAATCCAAATTTGATTGTTACGTCTGTGTCTGTTATAAAAAAAAAAATAATAATCGTCAAAATAAAAAGAATAACTCTTTTTTTTAGCGACTATATACCCTCGTTTTGACGACCTTTTTTTATAATACTAATTTCTACTCTACCTTCCCCGGGCTCATTCCCCTTAGAACTCTATTTAAAATATTTTATTGGATTTATTACAATCCCCTTATTTTTTGATCTCATTCGAAATCGTATAAAGACAACTCCTATTTAATAGAGCTACCTGTGCAAGTATTTTACGATTAAGAAGTAATTGCTTCTTGTACAAATTGTGTATGAATTTGTTATAACTATGGAATACCTCCCTTTCGTGAATTACGGCATTTATTCGAGTGATCCATAACCGACGAAAATCTCTTTTTCTTTTACCCCTATCCCGATGAGCCAAAACTAAAGCTCTTATTCTCTGTTGAGTCATAGTTCGTGTAAGTCGTGAATGAGCTCCTCGAAAGCTTGATGCAAATAAACGAAGTTTTGTTCTACGCCTCCGAGCTATATATCCGCGTTTAATTCTAGTCATTGAATAAATCAAACTTTGATGAATAACTAATTCTTTTTTTAGTTATTCTTTTCCCTTTTACTAGTCTATTAATAACCAAACGAATTCTTCCAATGTATAAAAAAAATTCCAATGGCTTTTGCTACTCTAACCTTCCCCACCACTATTTTTTGCTAGGTATTTTCCTTTCCTTTGAAAGGATAAATTGCCTTGATATAAAAAAATAGAATAACTATAAAAAGTAGTAAATATAAATGGATAAATAGTGGGTTCCATCGTTTCTATGGTTACTTATAAAACGGTGAGGTCCTCTCTATACACCGGAGCTCCTTCTTTTAATTAATAAATACTATTGGTAACTTGTACAATTCACATTCTTTGGCTCTACCCCATGAATATTCCAGTAATAGGTCTTTCACAATAAAATACACTTTATACAGTAACGGTATTTCATTTTGAAAATTGATTTGGTCATTTACCCTGTTAGTCCGTTCTTTTCTTTAAAGAGTGGAATCTTTTTCATCAAAAATGGAATTTCCCCCGCTTAATGGATAACCATTTGTTATCATTGGGGGTTTTCTAAAAAATGTAGTTGATTGGATTTGCACCAATGTAAACCATACGTTTCAGACACAATAGAAGATATAAACGATCGATCTTTTTAAAATAATGAATTGAGTTACTTCATTATATTTTATTCCCAGGTACCGATCCTTGATATTTCAAAAAGGAAATTCTTTTTGTGTCTCAGTCTATGATCTAAACGAGTCGCACATACACCCGAGTACATGTTCCTCGTCGCTGAGGGCATCCCCGAAGCGCTGGGGATTTCGTGACATTTCGGATTGGCTGTCTTGTATTTCTAATAAGTTGTTTAATAGTTGGCATACGGAATCATCATATAAATAATGGGCTGGTTTAGATTGGTTCTAACCGACTAATTCTAAATTACTTCTCTTCAAGATTCTCTTCAATATAAAAAAATATATTGAAGAGAATATGAAACTAAACCTTTAATCTAAAACGATATAAAATTATAAATTGTAGATTTGCATGAAATCGCTCCTATTTTTTATTGAACCGCTACAAGATCAACAATTCCATGAACTTGGGCTTCTGTTGCTGACATAAAAACATCCCTTTCCATGTCTTCGGATACAACCCATATAGGTTTGCCCGTTCTTTGTACATAAACCCTTGTGATGGTTTCGCGAAGTTTTAGTAGTTCTTCCGCTTCCAAGATAAATTCTCCCGTTTGTGCCTCATAAAACGAACTACCGGGTTGATGTATCATTACCCTGATGATATAATAGAAAAGAGAAAAGGTTATTCTATTTCGCAGAATGAGGTGAGATAACCAAAAAAACAGAGAAAGTTGACTAACCGTACAGGCTTTTTTTTGTGCATTGCATACGGCTCCACAATGGAATTTACGTTTTTGACTTTTCCTTTCGGCGAAAGAAAAAAAATATAGGTTGTATTATACGCAGATCCCTAAATGATCCAATTACCATCCTTCTTTTTTGTAGGATTAAAAAAAATACTATGATGGTTCCGTTGCTTTATATATCATTTTTTGGATTCGTCTATGATTCAGCAATCCCAAAGTGTCTTTTTTTTTTTTTTTTTTTTTTGTAAATAAGCTTACGGTGTGAAAACAAAGTTTGTGACGCTGAGATGTGCCCGAATAGATAAGATATCATTTGAAATACCCCCCTTATCTCATACTACTCTTTCAATATATAATCTAATTTTTTTTAATCTAAAAAATTTCATATCGAATTCGAAGTGCCATGCTATTATTACTTAACTAATTCATATTTCCGATGGCGAAGGCATAGTATTTTTTTCTCTAAAATAAAAAAACTCATTGGCGCCAAGCGTGAGGGAATGCTATACGTTTGGTAATTGCCCCTCCGACTAGGATAAAGGATGCTATTGAAGCGGCCAATCCCATGCATATTGTCTGTACATCGGGTCGCACAAATTGCATAGTATCATAAATAGCCATTCCAGATATTACCCATCCACCAGGAGAGTTTATAAACAAATAAAGATCTTTGGTATCCTTTTCTATACTGAGATATATCATAAGACTAATAAGTTGATTCGAGATTTCCGTATCAACCTGTTGGCCTAAAAAAAACAACCTTTCTCGATAAAGTCGGTTGATTAGGATAAAATTTTATTCCTTAAGAGCCGTACAGGCACCTTTTGATGCATACGGTTCAACAAAAATTGTTAAAAAATCAATGTGTCGATTCCAACCCCCTTTTTTCATAGAAGGTTTTTCTTTATAACTTACTAACTTATCTAACTTTATAACTTACTAACTTATCTAATTTATAAGGTATAAGGTAAGGGCTTGCTCCCTTTTTTAAAAGTAAAAAAAAAAAGCAAAAATAAGTTTTGGCCCCTTTTATTAGATATTTTTATTAGATATTATAATCCTATAATAAAAAATAAAACGATTGATTAAGCCTGTCAGACTAACTTGATTCATTGATATTTTTTTTTTCATCGAGATTCAGTTGAAATGGCGATGCTTTTTTCTTGTTCCTGAACGGGCTTCTTCTTTTTTTTATTCAATTTTTTAGGTTTATGCTCTACCCCGAGTAAAAGGAAAAATTTGCCCGATTTTTATTTGCACATATAGGACAAATGAACCAAATACCGCGTCTTTTTTTTACTACTCCTTCTTTTTTTTTTTTTCAATTCATTTCGTTCACCTGTCTTATGTCAAATAGTCAACAAATTTTGAATTATATTATTTGATTTGATTCGATCAACAGTTTTAGATCACCCTGTTTTAATTTTTTTTTTTTTTTATAGAAGTTTTTATCATAATTTTGCATATCATATTAAGTAGTAATTATCAATTGGGTTTTTGCTAAACGGAGCCTGGATACTTCATTTTATTAGTCCGATCACGTAAACCATAAAAAAATTTTGATAATATAATATCAATCTAAATACTCCCTGCATTTAATTCCACTTTATTTTTTGCGCTTCGCATTACAAATTTTTGATAATTCAATCAATATTTTTGGGCGAAACAGAGGATATCTCAATCGAGGGAGAAAATGGGGAAATCCCATATAGCCTAATATATCTGACAAGTCGCACTATATGTCAACCCAAGATGTATCTCTTTCTCCAGGACTTCGAAAAGGTACTTTTGGAACGCCAATAGGCATGAAATAAAAAAAAGAGAATTAAGTTCTCTATTTAACTTTGATGTGGAAACGTAAGACTAGGGTTTCAGTTTTTAATAATATTATCCTTCTTTCCTACTTTATTAATCATATTTAAATTAATCATATTTAATACATAAGTTGAATAAGCTAAAATAAAATATAAAATAAAAGTAAAGTAAGAGAGAATGAATAAAAATAAAGGAAATTTTTTATGAACGGGCTTCTGAATGATGAACAACAATAGCTATCTTGGTTCATATAAAATAGGATTCACCCCCATTGCGTGTTGGTAGTTATCGGATATAGAATAGATTCGCTTCCCTTTTTTCTATGAATCGAATTGTTCCATTATTACTAACAGAATAGAACAAATTTTAATCCTTTCTCCTAAATAATTAACTAAACAAGGGGGGGTACGTAGCATAGTTTTTTCCAATGCAATAAAGTTACATAGTGTTTATTTTTCGTTGATAAAGGGGTATTTACATGGGTTTGCCTTGGTATCGTGTTCATACTGTTGTATTAAATGATCCCGGTCGTTTGCTTTCTGTTCATATAATGCATACTGCTCTGGTTGCTGGTTGGGCCGGTTCCATGGCTCTATATGAATTAGCTGTTTTTGATCCCTCCGACCCTGTTCTTGATCCAATGTGGAGACAAGGTATGTTCGTTATACCTTTCATGACTCGTTTAGGAATAACCAATTCATGGGGCGGTTGGAATATTACAGGAGGGACTATAACGAATCCGGGTCTTTGGAGTTACGAAGGGGTAGCCGGAGCACATATCGTGTTTTCTGGCTTGTGCTTCTTGGCAGCTATTTGGCATTGGGTATATTGGGATCTAGAAATTTTTTGTGATGAACGTACAGGAAAACCTTCTTTAGATTTGCCCAAGATTTTTGGAATTCATTTATTTCTTTCAGGAGTGGCTTGCTTTGGTTTTGGCGCATTTCATGTAACAGGATTATATGGTCCTGGAATATGGGTATCCGACCCTTATGGACTAACCGGAAAGGTCCAACCCGTAAATCCGGCGTGGGGCGTGGAGGGTTTTGACCCTTTTGTTCCGGGAGGAATAGCCTCTCATCATATTGCAGCAGGAACGTTGGGTATATTAGCGGGCTTATTCCATCTTAGTGTTCGTCCGCCTCAACGTCTATACAAAGGATTACGTATGGGAAATATTGAAACCGTCCTTTCAAGTAGTATTGCTGCTGTCTTTTTTGCAGCTTTTGTTGTTGCTGGAACTATGTGGTATGGTTCTGCAACTACTCCCATCGAATTATTTGGTCCTACTCGTTATCAATGGGATCAGGGATACTTTCAACAAGAAATATATCGAAGAGTTAGTGCTGGACTAGCTGAAAAGCAAAGTGTATCAGAAGCTTGGTCTAAAATTCCTGAAAAATTAGCTTTTTATGATTATATTGGAAATAATCCAGCAAAAGGAGGGTTATTCCGAGCGGGTTCAATGGATAATGGGGATGGAATAGCTGTTGGATGGTTAGGACACCCCGTCTTTAGAAATAAAGAAGGACTTGAACTTTTTGTACGCCGTATGCCTACTTTTTTTGAAACATTTCCGGTTGTTTTGGTAGACGGAGAAGGAATTGTTAGAGCCGACGTCCCGTTTAGAAGGGCAGAATCTAAATATAGTGTCGAACAAGTAGGTGTAACTGTTGAGTTTTATGGTGGTGAACTCAACGGAGTGAGTTATAGTGATCCCGCAACAGTGAAAAAATATGCTAGACGGGCTCAATTGGGTGAGATTTTTGAATTAGATCGTGCTACTTTGAAATCTGATGGTGTTTTTCGTAGCAGTCCAAGAGGTTGGTTTACTTTTGGTCATGCTTCGTTTGCTCTACTTTTCTTCTTTGGACACATTTGGCATGGAGCTAGAACCCTCTTCAGAGATGTTTTTGCTGGTATTGATCCAGATTTGGATGCTCAAGTAGAATTTGGGGCATTCCAAAAACTTGGAGATCCAACTACAAAAAGACAAACAGTCTGATGCAACATTGCTTTTTTTTCTTCTAGTTTCTGTTTGCGATTTTATTTAAATTTAATAGGTAGGGTACTGTAGGAATTTTGATTAAAATCGCTGCCTTTACTCTTTTTCTTTTTTAATCTCTAGGGATACTCCCAAGTAAACAAAACAGGTATGAAAGCTATAATTGTAAACCACGAGAAAATTTATGGAAGCATTGGTTTATACATTTCTCTTAGTATCTACTTTAGGGATAATTTTTTTCGCTATTTTTTTTCGGGAACCACCTAAAATTTCAACTAAAAAATGAAATAATTTTTCATTATTTTAATTGACGTAATTAGCCTCCAAATATTTGGAGGCTAATTACGTCAACTAGTCCCCGTGTTCCTCGAATGGATCTCTTAGTTGTTGAGAGGGTTGCCCAAAGGCAGTATATAGAGCATACCCAGTAAAACTTACAAGTAACCCAGATATAAAGATGGCGACTAGGGTTGCTGTTTCCATTATTATATAATTGAAAGACCACAATGGATCTATGCTAAGATCGTTTATTTACAACGGAATGGTATACAAAGTCAACAGATCATAATGAATACAAAATAAGATTTATGGCTACACAAACTGTTGAGGATAGTTCTAGATCTGGTCCAAGAAGCACTACTGTAGGTAAGTTATTGAAACCATTGAATTCCGAATATGGTAAAGTAGCTCCTGGATGGGGAACGACCCCTTTGATGGGTGTTGCAATGGCTCTATTTGCGGTATTCCTATCGATTATTTTGGAAATTTTTAATTCTTCTGTTCTACTGGATGGAATTTCAGTGAATTAGACTGAGAAGAGTCTTGAAGTTCTAGCTTTTAGTTCGATACAAAAAAGTAAAGTAGCTAGGTCTAAAAATTTTAGCCTATTCTCCGTTGGTAGTTCGACTGCGAAAACTTTTTTCTGCATTGTATATTTCCGGAATATGAGTGTGTGACTTGTTAGAATTGACCCTATGGATAGTACAGAGAATGGGGTCTGTCATCTTTATCAAGATGGTTTTACTTCGTCGGATATTCATTCGAGTATCTGGAGCGCGAAATAGATCAAATAGATCACAAAGTATTATAACTATGATTCATACTTAATACTCAGACCTCGTAGCCGGACTTCTTTCCGTTCTATTTTATAAACTTTTAAAAATCAAAGGACAAACGCTTCTTTGGATTTGATGTTTTTAGTCATTATAGCTCCTTTTTTGGTTGAAGTTGAATAAGTGATGATCCAATGGTTCTCACTCAGTGAACTTTGGACTTTGAAGGTTTCATTGAATTATCGTGGTTCTCGTATGAATCTGAGGTTTCAATTGATTAGTTAAGTTAAGTAGGGTCTTAACAAGAAAATTCCTATCAATAATAAAGAAAACACGAAGAAATCCGCATTCCCATTCCATACAAATACCAAATAAAAAAGACAATAAAGATAGGTAATCTAGAAGATTCAAGAGGCCTGTAATGATCAACACAACGAATGAGCTGACTTGATTTTTTGGCATTTAACCATAAAGAAGAACTTTCGCATTTTGACTCTTTCATATCTTTAAATAATATTGAATGAAAGAGAAGTTTAAAACTTTATATTCCATATTCGTTTCAATCAGTATTTAGGTCTTTTTTTTGTTTGAGCTGTACGAGATGAAATTCTCATATACAGTTCTTGGAGGGGGAGTAA